AATAAAGTGCCTGATTAAAGGATTATTTTGATAGAATAAATTATGTAATATTTATTTTTACCTTTATTATATTTAATAGATTTAAACTAAAACTAAAAGCATCAAAAGCTTTTGTGCACTAACACTTAAATATACCCTTAAAAAATAAGCTAAATAAGCTCTTGGATTCATACTTCAACTATAAAGGTACAGTCCTTTTTTTTTAAATTTTTCTTAAAATAAATTTAACTAAAATATTTTTCATTATAATATTAATTTTTAGAACTTTAATAATTATTTGCTCAAATTCATGAATTAGAATTTGAATTGGCCTAGAAATTAACCTATTATCTTTTATCCCTCAAATAATATCTCTTAACAACCAGATAACTTCAGAAAGTAGAATAAAATACTTTCTTATTCAAAGAATCGCATCCATTAATTTTTTATTTTCAATTATTATTATATTCATCACTAATATTAATATTAACTCATTAAATTTTATCATCATTATATTAAACCTAACACTCCTATTAAAAATAGGAGCCGCCCCCTTCCATTCATGATTCCCCAAGGTAATAAAAAACCTGTCATGATTCAATTGCTTTATCCTATCAACTTGACAAAAAATTGCCCCTATAATCATTATTTCTTTTTGTCTATTTAAAACTTTAATTTTTTTTTTTATTATTTTTTCTGTAATCATTGGAAGAATTATAGGGATTAGACAAATAGCCCTACGAGATATAATAAGTTACTCCTCTATTAATCATTTAGGGTGAATACTCACCTCAATTATTATTAATAATAACCTTTTTAATTTTTACCTATTTATTTACATTATCTTAAATATAAATATTATAATAATATTTAACCTATGTTCTTTTTCCTATTTTAATCAAATTTTTTCTGTAAACATATACCCCCAATTTAAAAATATTTTTTTTTACAACATACTATCTTTAGGAGGACTGCCCCCATTTTTAGGGTTTTTGCCAAAATGATTAATTATTAATTTCCTAAGAAACATAAATATACAAATAATTTGCATTATTCTCATAATAACAGCTCTAATCAATTTATTTTACTACATTCGCCTAATATTTTCATCTTTTATACTAAATTATTTCGAAAATAAATGACACGCATACAAAATTTCCCCCCATCTTATTAAATACATTAATTTTATAACAATTATCTCAATTTTAAGATTAATTTTAGTCAATTTAATTTATAATATTTAAAGACTTTAAGTTAAATAAACTAAAAATCTTCAAAATTTTAAATAAAAAATTTTTTTTAAGTCTTAGTAAAATTTACTACTTTAAATTTGCAATTTAATATTATTTATTAACTATAAAACCTAGTAAAAAAGAAATAATATCTTATAAATAAATTTACAATTTATTGCCTAAACCTTCAGCCATTTTACTTGAATAAATGACTTTTCTCCACAAATCATAAAGATATCGGAACCTTATATTTTATTTTCGGAATTTGAGCCGGAATACTCGGAACTTCTTTAAGACTATTAATTCGAGTAGAATTGGGCAGTCCGGGGTCATTAATTAACAATGATCAAATTTATAATGTAATTGTCACAGCCCACGCTTTCATTATAATTTTTTTCATGGTCATACCAATTATAATCGGGGGATTCGGAAACTGACTCGTTCCCCTAATAATTGGGGCCCCTGATATGGCGTTTCCACGAATAAATAATATAAGATTTTGAATACTGCCCCCTAGTTTATTTCTTTTAATTAGAAGAAGTTTTGTAGAAAGAGGGGCAGGAACTGGTTGAACTGTGTATCCCCCCCTTTCCTCCAATATCTCACATGCAGGGGGATCAGTTGATTTAGCTATTTTTTCTCTTCACTTAGCGGGAATTTCCTCAATTTTAGGGGCCGTAAACTTTATTTCAACAGTTATAAATATACGAACTAATGGAATTAGATTAGACCGCACCCCACTATTTGTTTGATCCGTAGGAATTACAGCTTTACTTTTACTTTTATCTCTGCCAGTTTTAGCCGGAGCTATTACTATATTATTAACTGATCGAAATTTAAATACCTCCTTTTTCGACCCCACGGGAGGGGGGGACCCTATTTTATACCAACACCTATTTTGATTTTTTGGTCATCCTGAAGTATACATTTTAATTTTACCCGGATTTGGAATAATTTCGCACATTATTTGCCAAGAAAGAGGAAAGAAAGAAACATTCGGTGTTCTTGGAATAATTTATGCAATAATAGCAATTGGATTATTAGGGTTTATTGTTTGAGCCCACCACATATTTACTATTGGCATAGATGTAGATACACGAGCTTATTTCACATCAGCCACAATAATTATTGCTGTTCCTACAGGAATTAAAATTTTCAGATGACTAGCCACTTTACATGGATCAATAATTAATTATTCCCCAAGACTTCTTTGATCTCTTGGATTTGTTTTTTTATTTACTATCGGGGGACTTACAGGAGTAATTTTAGCTAACTCATCAATTGACATTACTCTCCATGACACATATTACGTTGTTGCTCATTTTCATTATGTTCTATCAATAGGAGCAGTTTTTGCCATTATGGCAGGATTCATCCACTGATACCCCCTATTCACAGGACTCGCAATAAATAACTTTTTATTAAAAATTCAATTTCTTACAACTTTTATTGGGGTAAATCTAACCTTTTTCCCCCAACATTTTTTAGGATTAGCGGGAATGCCTCGCCGATATTCTGACTACCCTGACGCTTTCACAACATGAAATGTTGTATCTTCTATGGGGTCAATAATTTCTATAATTGGTATTATTTTCTTACTAATTATTATTTGAAATAGTCTTATTAACAAAAATTTAATCTTATTCCCAATTCAATTAAATTCATCCATTGAATGATTCCAAAAACTACCCCCAGCCGATCATAGATACGACGAACTTCCCCAACTATTAATTTTCTAATATGGCAGAACTAATGCAATGGATTTAAACCCCATTTATAAAGATTATATCTTTTTTTAGAAATTAGAACTTGATCAAATCTAAGATTCCAAAATAGATCCTCCCCTATAATAGAACAATTAATTTTTTTTCACGATCATTCTATATTATTCATTTTTATAATCACAATTTTAGTGAGATATGTTATAATAATATTATTTTTTAATAAATTTATTAATCGATTTCTTTTAGAAGAACAAATAATTGAAATTATTTGAACTATTACCCCAACTATTATTTTAATTTTTATTGCCCTACCCTCTTTACGACTCTTATATTTACTAGATGAAATTAATAAACCCTTAATTTCACTAAAAACTATCGGCCATCAATGATACTGATCTTATGAGTACTCAGATTTTAATAATATTAATTTCGATTCCTATATAATCAAGGAAAATAATTTAAATTCTAACGAATTCCGATTATTAGAAGTCGATAACCGAATTACTCTACCCATAAATACCCAAATTCGAATCATTATTACATCTGAAGATGTAATTCATTCTTGAACTATCCCCTCATTAGGAATTAAGGTTGATGCTACACCAGGCCGCCTAAATCAAACCAATTTCTTTATTAACCGGCCAGGAATATATTTTGGCCAATGCTCTGAAATTTGCGGCATAAACCACAGATTCATGCCCATTGTATTAGAAAGAATTTCACCCAAATACTTTATTAACTGAATTAAAAATTTTAATCTTTAACATTAGATAACTTAAAGCAAGTTTTGGTCTCTTAAACCACTATATAGTAAAATAGCTCTTACTTCTAATGATATAAGAATTAGTTAAAAAATAACATTAATATGTCATATTTAAATTATTGAAATTTCAATATTCTTATATTCCTCAAATAATACCAATTAATTGAATTATACTATTTATCTATTTTATTATCCTTTATATCATTTTTAACTCAATAAATTATTATAATTTTTTTTATAAAATCAATAAATCATTAAATATTCACCATAAAAAAATTTCTATATTTAACTGAAAATGATAACTAATCTATTTTCAATTTTTGACCCATCAACTGAAATTTTCAATATACCTATAAATTGAATAAGATCAATATTAGGATTAATAATTATCCCATGTTACTTTTGAATCATGCCCACACGATTAATATTTTTATGAAACTTTATTAATTCAAAATTAAATAACGAATTTAAAACTCTCTTAGGTAATACCCCCAATGGAACTACCCTAATATTTATCTCCCTCTTTACTTTTATTGTATTTAATAACTTTCTGGGACTTTTCCCATATATTTTTACAAGCTCAAGCCATTTATCAATAACCCTAACTTTAGCCTTCCCCCTATGATTAACTTTTATAATATTTGGATGACTAAATAATACCCAACACATATTTATTCACTTAGTTCCCCAGGGAACCCCCACCATTCTCATACCTTTTATAGTATTAATTGAAACTATTAGAAATGTAATCCGCCCAGGAACATTGGCTGTTCGATTAATGGCCAATATAGTCGCAGGTCATCTCCTTTTAACTCTATTAGGAAACACTGGCCCTAACTTACCCACATCAATTCTATGAATTTTAATTATTACCCAAGTATTATTATTAACACTAGAAGCAGCAGTAAGAATTATTCAAGCATACGTTTTCTCAGTTTTAAGAACTCTTTATTCTAGAGAAGTTAACTAATGGCACACAAAAATCACCCTTTCCATTTAGTAGATGTGAGTCCCTGGCCCTTAACAGGAGCCCTTGGAACAATAACCTTTGTACTAGGTCTGACTAAATGATTCCATCAATTAAATTTCAGAATAATAATTTTAGGAAAAATTATTATTATTTTAACCATATATCAATGATGACGAGATATTAGACGAGAGGGGGCCCATCAAGGGCTCCACTCCCAAAAAGTAATTACAGGCCTACGATGGGGAATAATTTTATTTATTACATCAGAAGTCTTTTTCTTTCTTTCATTTTTCTGGGCCTTTTTTCACAGAAGATTATCACCTAATATTGAAATTGGGGTAATGTGACCCCCAATTGCTATTGAAGCATTTAACCCATTCCAAATTCCGCTATTAAATACAATTATTTTATTAAGAAGAGGAATTTCAGTGACATGAGCCCACCACAGCCTAATAGAAAATAACTATTCTCAATCATTTCAAAGCCTATTAATTACTGTAATCTTGGGAATTTACTTTAGAATCCTTCAAGGATACGAATACAATGAATCTTCTTTTTCTATTTCAGAGGGAACTTACGGATCAACTTTTTTTATGGCAACAGGATTCCACGGACTTCATGTTTTAATCGGAACAATTTTCTTATTAATTTGTCTAATTCGCCTATCATTTAATCATTTCTCTAAAAATCATCATTTTGGCTTTGAAGCAGCAGCATGATACTGACATTTTGTTGATGTTGTTTGATTATTTCTTTATATTTCTATTTATTGATGGGGATATAATTAATCTAATTTAACTTATATAATATAATAAGTATATTTAACTTCCAATTAAAAAGTTTAAAAATTTAATATAAGTAATAAAATTTTTAATAACTATAACCTCAATCATTTTAATAATCACCTCCATTATAATAACCCTATCATTTATTTTATCAAAAAAAACATTTTACGACCGAGAAAAATCTTCCCCATTTGAATGCGGATTTGACCCTAAATCTTTGGCCCGAATGCCCTTTTCTCTTCATTTTTTTCTTATCACTATTATTTTCTTAATTTTTGACGTAGAAATTTCTCTCATTATGCCAATAATTCTTATTTTTAATATCTGTTCATTATTAACTTGAACTCTAACTTCAATATTTTTTATGTTAATCTTAATATTAGGAATTTTCCACGAATGAAATCAAGGAATATTAAAATGAACTTTTTAATACCCCGCAGGATTATAATTTATACAAAATATTTGATTTGCATTCAAAAAAAATTGAATATTCAATTTATCTTATAAATAAGAAGTAAAAAATCCTTACATTTAATTTCGACTTAAAATTTGGGACCCGCGCTCCCCTTATTTAATTAATTGAAACCAAAATAGAGGTATATTATTGTTAATAATAAAAATGAATTTTAATTCCAATTAAAGAAATATAGATTTAAAAATAAGCTGCTAACTTAATTTTTAGTGGTTAAATTCCATTAATATTTCTTTTATTTATTAGTTTAATTAAACCATTACATTTTCAATGTAAAAATATAATCTATATTATATAAATAATTTTATACTTAAAAATTTAAATAATTTTCCTAATATCTTCAATATTATACTTTAATAAAATAAGCTATCTAAGTAAATTTTTATAAAAAATAATAATATAAATCTTAAAAGTCAGAAATAAAAGATAAAAATATAAGTTTTAAATGAATTATTCTGAATTAATTGAAAATTTTTTATGGAAAATAACACTAATTTTTTAATATTTAAAGAAACTAAATACTCTCTTCAACCCCCATCTAAAACTTTTCCATAAACTACTATCTTATTTAAAAAATAATAATTTAAACCAAAAGTAGATAAATTAGGTAAAAATCACATCTCACTAAAAAATATTTTTATTAAATAAAATCTTATTAAATTTTTTATAAACTTTACTCTTAATAAAATAATTAACCCTATTAATACCCCTATAAACATTACTATTAAAATTCTTAATTTTAATAATAACGGCAAGTAAATTATGACTGGAACCGGAAAAATTAATCATATTAGTATAGAGCCTCCAATTACTCTTATAAAAGATAAAAATAATATAGATAGAATTATATCTCTATATTCTTCAAATAAATTTATTAAAGATGGCATTTTTAAATCCCCTATAAGTCTATAATAAACTAGCCGCACCGTGTAGCATACTGTCAACCCTGTAGAAAAAAAATATAAAAAAAAAATTAAAATATTTAAATTAGATAGTAAAACTACTTCTAAAATTAAATCCTTAGAATAAAACCCAGCCAAAAAGGGCATCCCACATAGGGCTAAATTAGAAACAACTAAACAAAAACTTGAAAAAGGTATAAATTTAATTAAATTTCCCATATACCGAATATCTTGGTTATTATTTATTGTGTGAATAATAATCCCAGCACATATGAATAATAAAGACTTAAATAAAGCATGAGTTAATAAATGAAAAAAAGCCAAATCATATCCACCCATAGATAAAATTCTTATTATTAAGCCCAACTGTCTTAACGTAGATAAGGCAATAATTTTTTTTAAATCAAATTCATAATTTGCCACAATTCCCGATATAAATATCGTCAGCCCCGCGATTAATAAAAACCCCTTAAAAACAAGGGTATCATTTAATACAAAATTAAATCGAATCAATAAATAAACACCCGCTGTAACTAAAGTCGAGGAGTGAACTAAAGCCGACACGGGAGTGGGGGCTGCTATTGCAGCCGGCAATCATGAAGAAAAGGGAATCTGAGCTCTTTTAGTTATAGCCGCTAGAACAATAAACCAGCCAATAATATATATATATAGATCATTTTTTATAAAACTTATATAAAAAATATAATTTCACCCCCCATAATTTAATATTCAAACAATTCTTATTAAAATTATTACATCTCCAATTCGATTTGATAAAACAGTCAACATCCCAGAATTATAAGATTTTACATTTTGATAATAAATCACTAAACAATAAGAAACTAGCCCTAATCCATCCCAGCCCAATAAAATTCTAATTAAATTAGGACTAATAATCAATAAAATTATTGAAAATACAAATATTAAAACTAACAAAATAAACCGAACCATATTTAAATCAGAGCTCATATAGCTATTACTATAAAAAATAACTATTGAAGAAATTAATAAAACAAATCTTAAAAATATCAAAGATATTCAATCTAATAAAATAGTCATTAACAAAGAAGAAGAATTTAAAGTAAATAACTCCCACTCTATAAAAATAGAAATTATATTTATAATAAAATAAATTCTTCTAAAAAAACAAACAATTCTTAAAATGAATAAAAACCCTATAGAAAATAAACAAATATATAAATTAATTACCTAAAATACATACAATGTATATTTTTGGTTCCACAAACCAAAATTTTAAATAAACTATTTAAGTATTCTATATTTAAAATCATAAATAAATATAATCTAATTTTAAAACTAAAATATTAAGGGGAAATCAATGTAAAAATAATAAAAAATATTCTCGAGAAACTCCCGCTGAATAATTTAAATTGCCCAAACTAAATATCCCATGCTGACTAAAAGAAAAAAGGAATAATCTATAACCAACTCTAAAAAATGAAACTAATATTAATAAAATTATAGTAACCCAAGATCAAGAAACTAATCTATTTAATAATCTAATTTCACCCAATAAATTTAAAGAGGGAGGGGCCGCTATATTAGAAGATAATAATAAAAACCATCATAGGGCCATTCTAGGTATAAAATTTATTAACCCCTTATTAATCAATAAGCTCCGTCTCCCTAATCGCTCATAAACAATATTTACCAAACAAAATAGCCCCGATGAACATAAACCATGGCCAATCATTAATACATAACACCCTCTAAACCCCCAACTTCTCAATGTTATTAAACCTCTTAATACTAATCTCATATGAACTACTGAAGAATAGGCAATTAAAGACTTTAAATCAACCTCAATAAAACAAACTAAACTCAAAATTAAGCCCCCCATCAAAGATAACGTAATTCACAAAATACTAAAATTTAAACATATTATTTCCATTAAAGACATCACTCGCAACAATCCGTACCCCCCTAACTTCAGCATAATTCCGGCTAAAATTATAGAACCAGAAACTGAAGCTTCAACATGAGCCTTAGGAAGTCATAGATGAACGAAAAACATAGGCATTTTTACTAAAAAAGCAAAAATTAAAAAAAAATATAAAAAAAAATTTTTAAGGGCAATACTCTTTATAAAATAAATTATTAAAATACCGGATACCCCATTAACATAAAAAATCGCCAACAATATTGGTAGAGAAGCAAATAATGTATAAAATAATAAATAAATTCCAGCCTGAATCCGCTCAGGTTGATACCCCCACCCAACAACTAAAATTAAAATAGGAATTAAACTTCTCTCAAAAAATAAATAAAAAAAAAAAAAATTTAAAGAACTGAATGTAAAAATTAATATTAATAATAAAAATAAAACATTAAAAATAAACCCCGAATAATAATAATTATTTATATAAATAGACTGACTTGCCATCAACATTAAAGCACAAATTCAGATTCTTAATAAAATCAAACCAAATGAAATTATGTCTGCCCCAAAAATATAGCTTAAATTAATATAATTCAAAATATTAATATTCATAAATAATATAATAAAAAAAATTAAAAACAAATAAATTTGAACCATTCAATATTTTATTCATTTTATAGAAAAAATTATAAAAATAACTATAAAAAAAAATTTTATCATTTATAAAATTCTAATTGATTGAAAATAATCATTACCATGAGTTCGAATAATAGAAATCAAAATAGAAAGACCCAGAGAACCCTCACAAACTGAAATAACTAAAAATAATATTAAAAAATAAAATTCCCTATTAATATAAACACAATAAAAAAAAAGAAATAAAAACAACACTAATATTAAAAACTCTAATCTTAATAAAATAATCAATAAATGCTTCCGATTAGAAAAATAAATAAAATTTCCAATAACAAATATAAATGAAATAAAAAATATAATATTCAAAACTATCATTAGTTTTAATAGTTTAAAAAAAACATTGGTCTTGTAAATCAAAAATAAATATTATTTTTAAAACTTCAAAGAAAATATTTTTATATTATCAATAATCTCCAAAATTATTATTTTAATTAAACTACTCTTTGATATAAAACTAATCTTAATTAACTTAATAATAATTATTTCAACATGCCTATTAAACTTTAACCATCCCCTTATTATAGGACTAACTGTAATAATTCAAACTCTTTTAACCTCAATATTAATGGGGCTAATTATCTCATCATATTGATTCTCATATATTTTATTTCTCACTTTTATCGGAGGTCTATTAATTTTATACATTTATGTCTGCTCTCTAGCCTCAAACGAAAAATTCAAATTTAATGTTACCTCTATCCACATCCCATTAATATTTACAACTATAATTTTCTTTTACAGATTTTATTTTATAAAAAATTTTATAACTGTAAATTTAGACACTAGAGAATGATTTGAACCTATAATTATCTTTAACAACGAAAATAAAATTATTATTTCAAAAATTTATAACAACTATACCATAAATTTAACACTTATAATAATCAATTACTTATTTTTTACTTTGATTGTTATTGTAAAAATTATTAACTTAAAATATGGCCCCTTACGATCAAATTAATGACAACATTAAATTATCTGCCCTTACGAAAAACTAACCCAATTATAAAAATTATCAATAACAGATTAATTGATCTACCCTCACCCCTAAGAATTTCTTATTGATGAAATTTTGGATCTTTATTAGGAATCTGTTTAATAGTTCAAATCTTAACAGGGCTATTCTTAGCTATAAATTATACCGCTAACGTAGAATTAGCCTTTGACTCTGTTAACCATATTTGCCGAAATGTAAGATACGGGTGATTAATCCGGACTATTCACGCAAATGGAGCTTCTTTTTTTTTCTTATTTATTTTCATTCACATCGGACGAGGAATTTATTACGAATCTTTCACTTATATAAATACTTGACTAGTGGGAGTTATTATTCTTTTTCTTACAATAGCTACTGCCTTCGTCGGATATGTTTTACCCTGAGGACAAATATCATTTTGAGGGGCCACAGTTATTACTAACCTACTATCAGCAATCCCATATTTGGGAGAAATTTTAGTGCAGTGAATTTGAGGAAGATTTAGAGTTGATAACCCCACACTAAACCGATTTTTTGCCTTTCATTTTATCCTACCATTTATTATTTTAGCTATAATAATGGTCCATTTAATTTTTCTACATATTACAGGATCTAATAACCCATTAAGCTCTAATAATAAAATTGATATAATTCCATTTCACCCCTATTTCTCTTTTAGGGACTCAATAAGTTTATTTATATTTTTATTTGCAATAATAATCTTAGTATTATTAAATCCCTATTTACTGGGGGACGCCGATAATTTTATCCCGGCCAATCCCTTAGTCACTCCCGCACATATCCAGCCTGAATGATATTTTTTATTCGCCTACGCAATTCTCCGCTCCATCCCTAATAAATTAGGGGGAGTAATCGGATTAGTTATATCTATTAGAATTTTATTTATTTTACCCTTCACTTTTAATAAAAAAATTAAGGGCAATCAATTTTATCCTGTTAATAAAATTATATTTTGAATAATAACAAATAACGTTATTTTATTAACCTGAATTGGGGCTCGACCTGTAGAGGACCCCTACATTATAATAGGACAAATTTTAACAGTAACTTATTTCATTTATTATATTTCTAACCCCTTAATTAATAAATTATGAGAAAAATTAATTTAAATTAATTAGCTTAAAATAAAGCATTTGTTTTGAAAACTTAATATAGGGAATCCTATTAATTTGTACTAAAATTATTTCACTATAAATTTATATAATAATAAAGCCAATAAAAAATATTAAAGCCCCTAAAGAAACCGGTAAATAAAATTTTCAACACATATACATTAACTTATCATAACGATAACGAGGTAAACACCCCCGAACTAAAATAAATAGTACTGAAATAAATAATAACTTAAAATAAAAAATAAAACTATAAACACCCCCGCCTAAAAATAATAAAGAAAATATTATTCTTATAAATAAAATTCTTGAATACTCACCTAAAAAAAGTAAGGCAAATCCCCCAGCTCTATACTCTACATTAAACCCTGAAACTAACTCTCTCTCCCCCTCAGCAAAATCAAAAGGCGTTCGATTAGTCTCAGCTAATAAAGAAGAAAATAAACAAAAACTTAAAGGAGCCAATAATAAAATAAATCAAATATTCTGCTGATAATTTAAAAACTTAAATAAATTATAATCAAAAATTAAAAAAACTAAAGACATCAAGATTAAAGCTAAACTAATTTCATAAGAAATAGTTTGAGCAACTGACCGCAACCCCCCTAATATAGCATAATTCGAATTAGACGACCACCCTGAAATTATTACCAAATAAACCCCTAAACTCATCAAACATAAAAAAAAAATTATTCCTAAATTAAAATTAACCATTCCAATTAAATAAGGAATTAATGTTCAAATTACTAAGGATAGCAACAAAGTTAAAATTGGAGAAATATAATAAACCAAAAAATTTGATTTTAAGGGAAAAATAATCTCCTTCGAAAATAACTTAATTGCATCACAAAAAGGCTGAGGAAACCCAATAAATCCTACTTTATTGGGGCCCTTACGAAGTTGAATATACCCCAATAACTTACGTTCTAATAAAGTTAAAAAAGCAACCCCAATTAAAACCCCCACAATTAATAAAACAAGCCCAATAAATATTATATAAATATCAAAATAATTTATTACTATTTATATGTAAATATACATATATAATTAAATTCTAAATTTAATACATTAAATCTGTCAAAATAGTAAATTTATTTTAATAAAATTCTTCTCAATAAAAATTATTTTAAATATTAAATCCTTTCGTACTAAAATATTTTACTGTATCTAAAGATAGAAACCAACCTGGCTTACACCGGTTTGAACTCAGATCATGTAAGATTTTAAAGGTCGAACAGACCTAAAATTTAAATTTTTGCCCCTAAATTTTTTCTTAATCCAACATCGAGGTCGCAATCTCTAATTTCAATTCGAACTTAAAATTAAAATTACGCTGTTATCCCTTAGGTAATTTAATCTTTTAATCATTATACAACGGATCAAACACTCACTAATTTATGTTAAATTATAAAAAAGTTTAATTTATTTTTTTATTACCCCAATATAATATTAAATATAATTTAAAACCTCAAATAAATATTTTAAGCCACATTTAATATAAAAATCTAAAGGGTCTTCTCGTCTTTTAAACAAATTTTAGCTTTTTAACTAAAAAATTAAATTCAATTTAAATAAAAATGAGACAGCCTATATTTCGTCCAATCATTCATTCTAGTTTTCAATTAAAAAACTAATTATTATGCTACCTTTGCACAGTTAAAATACTGCGGCCCTTTAAAATTAATTTCAGTGGGCAGATTAGACTTTAAATTTTTAAACAAAAAGACATGTTTTTGATAAACAAGCGAATATAATTTTGCCGAATTCCTTAATTTCAACTTTCAAATATTAATTAATTTATTTTTAAATTATACTAATTTTATCATTATTAAATATATTTTTACTATTATAATCATTATTTTAAATAAATTTATTAAATTTTATTTTATTAAATATTATATAAATTAAAAATTTTTTATAAAAAACTAAAAATAATAAATAATTTTATTTTTATAAATTTTTAATATATTTTTAAAATTTTAAAATTTTAAATTAAAGCTTATCCCCTAACTTATTAATAATTAAATTTCAATAAATAATTTAATTTATTTATTAAAACTCAATTATCTAAATTAAATTTATTTCTTTAAAAATTAGATATAATTAAAAACGAATAACATTTCATTTCTAATTAATTATTTTAAATATTTATGCCACAATAAATTAAATAATTAATTAACTCTTTTAATTTCGAAATTTTTTTATAAAAAAATTTAAATTAATAAACTCTGATACACAAGATACAATAAATTAAAATTACTTATTTTATAATCATATTTTCACATATTTCATCATTCTTTCACAATACTAATTAACTATAATTAAATTATTATTTCTATAAACTATACTTAAACATATAAAATTAATATTACTTTAATTAATTTTTAAATTTTACCCATATTCTTATATATAAGATTTTTTTAACTTAAATCAATTTTACTAAATAACTTTTCAATGTAAATGAAATATTTTAATTAAACTATAATTTAATTTCTAGAAGCACTTTCCAGTACTTCTACTTTGTTACGACTTATTTCAAATTTAAAATGAAAGCGACGGGCAATATGTACATATTTTAAGTAAAAAATCATTTAAATTAAATAATTTAAATTACAATTAAATCTACTTTTATATAAATTATTTTAATTTATAATCCTTTTAAATTTATTTATTATAACCCATTTATTCTTAATTATAAACTATATCTTGATCTGATGTAATTTTTTATTAAAATTTAAAAATTTATTCTTTAAAAATATTTTTTTAACGACGATATATAAATTAAAAAACTAAGTAAAATTAATCGTGTATTATCAATTATTAAACAGGTTCCTCTAATATAATAAAATACTGCCAAATTCTTTAAGTTTAAAGAACATATCTATTAATACTTCATTGTTATTAAATATTTATTTATAATAATAGGGTATCTAATCCTAGTTTAAAAACTAAATTTTATAATTTCATAAAATAAATATAATTAAATCTATCTTTAATTAAAATTTAACCCAACAATTATTTTTTTAATTTAAATTTATTAACTTATTAATTTTTAAAGAAATTTTTTATATTATTTGTATAACCGCGATTGCTGGCACAAATTTTATCAATAATTTATTATAATACTAAATTTAAATTTCTTTAATATTTAAAATTAAATACTATAATTAAATATTAAAATTATTTTTAATTTTAAAAATTAAAAATAAATCCCACAATAATTTATATTTACTATATTTAAAACTAAAAATAAAAGCTAGAACTAACTTTATAACCCCCCCAATTTTTTTTTTTTTGTAATAAAATATTTTATTAATTATAAATATATATGAATAAAATTAATATTCGATTAAATAACATATTGTAAATATAAATTTTAAATATTTATATATCTAAGAATAAATTTATATAAATAAAATCAACATGCTTAATATTTTTTAATATTTATATCTACGTGAATTATATCTTTTATTATATATATATATATATATATATAATTATATTTTTTAATTTTTATATATATATATAAAAATTTATACTAAACTAATATTTTATATATAATCTTAAA